CCGTTTCTTTTTTGGGGTCAATATCAGCAATGCAGTTCATCCAACGATAAACCTAATCCGAATTATAGAGCTATGACACAATCAAACCCGAACGAACAAAATGTTGAATTGAATCGTACCAGCCTCTACTGGGGGTTATTACTCATTTTTGTACTTGCTGTTTTATTTTCCAATTATTTCTTCAATTAATAAAACAAAGGAAAAGGAGAATAATAATTATAGGCACTCTCTCTTAGCCCATTCGGAAGGCTCTCATCTCATAATTATCCATGACTGTTTATGTCTCTAGCATGACCACTTGATGAAATGTGGAGGGAAGTGGGGTAAATGGCTGATACTACTGGAAGGATTCCTCTTTGGATAATAGGTACTGTAGCTGGTATTCTTGTGATCGGTTTAATAGGTATTTTCTTTTATGGTTCATATTCTGGATTGGGTTCATCTCTGTAGTAATCAGATGAATTGAGTTGTAAATTGTAGCCATGAAAGCGTAAGAACTCAACGGGATTCCCTTCTTTGTATGATTTGAGGGGGTAGGTCCCGTTGAGTTCTTAAGAATTAGAATATTTTTCGTCTAAATGGCAAAACCCCATTCCATTTTTCTGATGATGTTTTTGAAAAATGCAGTTCATTGATCCATCCGCCCGTTGCTCGATAGTATCTATCGATACTTTCAAAGTAAAGTTAGAAGAAAGAAGAAATCACTCAATTTCCTAGATGACATACTATCCTCAAATAATAATAAAACCTTAGTATTTTTTTGTATCTCATCAAAAATGGAAATTTTTCTAAGTTTATTGAAGAAGTTCTATTTACTCAATAAACCTCGCTCTCTTTTGTTTGCCCACTATTCTACTATTCTATTTTATATTAATATAATATATATAAAAAAGTTCTGATATTTTTTTTTTTGAAAAATTCAAAACTTAGACTAGTAATCTTTGACGAACAGGATAAAGAATCTTTTTTTTCTTTCGACACAAGAAAGAGATGTGGAAAATTCCTTTTCTTGTGTCGAATACTAGGAAGATGAATAATCGTCCCTATAATTTTGTGTTCCACGCATTTATCCGTTCTATTCCCCGCTTACTTATGTCTAGTATCTAGTCGAATTTTATTCGATTAGAATATAAAACACTATTAACGTATTTTATGACATTGAAATGTGATAATAGTAACATAATCATACCACCCCAATTTGGATTCAAAAAAAGTAAAAAGTCTTCTTCACAATCTACATACTATGACTAGGAATGCAGTACAAGGAATGAGTATAAAAAAGCAAAAGGCTTTTCATAATATCCATTTTTTATCATAAAGAGTCGTCAAAAATAATTTTGTTATTTTTACGTTATGAGCTCAATGTCGATAAATCCGCGAGTCTAGAAATTCATTTCTGACAATTGAACCTTCTCGAACTGTTTCTTTTTAAGAACCAAAAATATTTGTGCCAAAATAACAGATGCCAAGAAGAACAAAAGGCCTTGGACACGTAAGGGATCTTGAAGTACTATTTCTGCATCTCCCTGACCAAATCCGCCCACATTAGGATTACTCGTCAACGGTTGATCCAATTTGATAGATTCGCCTTCTGAAACAAGAAGTTCTGGCCCTGGAGGGATAATATCAACCACTTGACGTACATCCGATGCATCCGCTATGGTTATTTCGTAACCCCCTTTTTCTTTTCGTATTATTTTACCTACTATACCTGCTGATGTAGCATTATAAACTGTATTGTTACTTTTGCTCCCGTCGGGATAAATCTGACCCCTTCCCCTGTTTCCGCCTACATATATAGGATATTTTAAGAAGTGAACCTCTTTCGTAGTAGCGGGGTCCGGGGAAAGGATAGGAAAGGTTATTTCACTATATTTCTGACCAGGAACGGGGCCTATCACAAGAATATTTTTTTTATTGGGGCGATAGCTCTGAAAAGACAGATTGCCTATCTTTTCTTTTATCTCGGGGGAAATCCGATCAGCAGGAGCTAATTCAAAACCCTCTGGTAAAATAAGAACAGCCCCTACATTCAAAGCACCCTTTTTACCATTAGCAAGAACTTGTTTTAGTTGCATATCATAAGGGATTCGAACAACTGCTTCAAATACAGTATCTGGAAGTACCGTTTGTGGAACTTCAATATCCACGGGCTTATTAGCTAAATGGCAATTGGCACATACAATACGACCAGTCGCTTCTCGCGGATTTTCATAACCCTGCTGTGCAAAAATGGGATATGCACTTGAAATGGATGGCCGAGTTATGATATATATCATGAGCGATACGGAAATGGATCGAGTAATTTGTTCCTTTATCCAAGAAAAAGTCTTTCTAGTTTGCATGGTCCAACCATTGAGCCCAAAAATGTCTACAATAAATTTGGTAGGTCGCTAACCTAGTTCCCTATCTGCAATTCTGCTATTTACTGGAATAATTTTACTGGAATAAATAATATTAATATATAGAATAAATCTTTGGGATGGGTAGAAAAATAAAGAGTAAGTATGATTTTACATGCTTTGCTTCTGTACAACTACAAAGTAAGAAACGTTAGAATTGAATTGGATTAATATCAGTAGATCCTTTTTTAATCATTCATTGAATGATAAATCACTACAAGTGACGGAGAAACACGATTTAAATAACGAAAAATCCAAAATTTAAATAGAGTATCTAGAATGACTGGAAAAGTAGAAACAAGACCAGATATAATTTGATCATTATGAGCAAATCCAAAATCTTTGTAGACAAAGCCAATCATTAGTTCCCAACCGTGGGGCGAATGGAATCCGATACATAAATCTGTTAATAAAAGAATCGAAAAAGCCTTTATTGTGTCACTTAAGTTATATAGGAATTCCTGAGCCCAAGAGTTAAGAATAACAAGTTCTTTATTACCCAAAATTGAATAACCACTTAGAATAACGAAACAGATTATATTTGTCAAGAAGTGCAAAATCGTATGGATATGATCCTCATTGTGTATCTTGATTAATTGGAGCGTTTCTTTGTGGATTCCTATACGAAGGTTTTGTAGATGTGTCTCCGAGTATTCCTTGATCATTTCCTCCAAAAGAAAGATTTCCTCCAATTCTATGAATTTTTCGAGAATATTTTTTTCTTGAATATCATTCAAAAAAATTTCAGATTGCCTAGTATTCCACCAATAAGTAACCCAAGATTCCAGACTTTTATTAAATGAGAGAGAAATCCACCAGGGCAAAAATACTAGAGATGCAAGATATAAAAGAGGGTTGAATGCTTTCTTTTTTGACATTTTTTCATTTCGTCTATGAATTTTTAATGAACCGACCTCATTAGTTGACTCTACGCCATCCAATATTTCTCTCATGCATGAGTTCTATTACAAAGTATCGAACTTATGAATCTATTCACTGTTTTGTTTTGTGGTTGTTACGTTACGTATACGTCTTCTTTGACTAGAAAGAATGAGCGTTATGAAGAAACTTCAGTTAAGTTATGGTATAGAAAAGGGGGACTCTTTAGTTTTTCCTTACTGCTGAGAAAGCATTCACTCTCTCAGCTCATTTCTCAAAATACTTCAATCGGTACACGCAAGAAATAGGCCAATTCGGCAGCTTTTTGTTCGATTTCCCGTGGAGTAACATTCTCATCAGTACGAGTCAAGGGAATGGCCCCCTGGCCTCTGATATCCATATAAAGGACACGGCGAGCATAAATACCTTCTTTAACTTCGATTCTGACGGACTGAATATCCTTTATAGGGAATCGGAGGAAGATGCGACGATTTTTTCCAGGGAATCCCCAACGAAAAATACACACCATTCCTTCTTTTCTATCGAATCGATCATAACCACCCCCTACATTCCACGAAATTGTGCACCACAAATAGGAGCTAATAAAGAGACCCGCGATCCCATAGAAAGACATCACAATCCCTTGTGGAAAAAAAAGGATTTGCTGAGACGGAAATAAAGATATCAAGTTTCTCCCAAGATAACTGGAAGTTCCAACCAATAAGAATCCTAATGAACCTAAAAAAAGGATAATGGCCCAGCAGAAATTACTTGTTTTTCGCGACCCCGTTATAGGTTGTATCCATATATGTTCTGATCGACAACTCATACTTGATCTGGTTTCGTTTTATTGGAATTGAGAGAATACCCTAGACTTTACTCTTTTTGTTTCCGAAGTAACTCTCATCAACTAGTACTAGTTTGATGTGAACCTTTAAGAGTAATTTATCAAATTGGTTAGATCTAAAATAAAAAAAAAATACCCTTCGTATGATCCCATCAATATACATATATCAATATACATATAGATGTACCGATTTTACAGTTCAGCCATCCGGCGATCCTGAGATTTTTTCAAATAGATAGAATTCCTTTACCCCCATATCATCTTTCTACAGACCAAAGAGCCCCTTTTCGACGGAAACGCCGCATGTTATACCTTCTTTTCTTACACTAAATAGGTATCTGCGTTATGATACAAGTCTTAGTTTTGAAAAAAAAAAAATGGATCAGAGTTGGGCCCATCAGATCTAAACAGTCTTATTTTTTTGAACATGAAGAAATAAAGAAGCCATTGCCATTGCCGGAAATACTAAGCCTACTAAAGGCACCAAAACAGAGGGAAAGTCGAAAGTTGTCATATAAAGGATACCTCAATTTACTATTTGTACCTGTTATTATTTATATTAATATTATAAAGATAAAGATTAGTATAAATCTAAGTATATATCTAAGTGAGTATAGAAGGTACAAAAGCATATATCATATCTATAGTTTCTATATTCTAGAATTTTATATTTGGATTATATATACATATTTTTATTTTCCTAGAATTTAACGAAAATAAGAATTCACTATTTTTCTTGTTGATAGAGGCCTCTTAACTGAATTAGTAATCAAGAATATAGATAAAAAGGAGTTATCCACAACTTTTGATTTCTTTTTACAATTTAGATCTTATGTCAACAAAGAAACCCCATTCATATTCGTTTTACTTGG